GCTAGCGTAGCTTAATATTAAAGCATGGCACTGAAGATGCTAAGATGGGCCCTAAAAAGTTCCGCATGCACAAAGGCTTGGTCCTGACTTTACTATCAGCCGTAACACAACTTACACATGCAAGTCTCCGCAGCCCCGTGAGGATGCCCTTAATCCCCTGCCCGGGGACGAGGAGCGGGCATCAGGCTCAATTATTTAGCCCAAGACGCCTTGCCACGCCACCCCCCCAAGGGAACTCAGCAGTGATAAAAATTAAGCCATGAGCACTAAGCTTGACTTAGTTAGTGTTAAGAGGGCCGGTAAAACTCGTGCCAGCCACCGCGGTTATACGAGAGGCCCTAGTTGATAGGCACGGCGTAAAGGGTGGTTAAGGAGTGCAAGAATTAAAGCCAAGGGACCTCTTGGCCGTCATACGCTTCTGAGTATCCAAAGCCCAAATACGAAAGTAGCTTTAATAAAACCCACCTGACCCCACGAAAGCTGAGAAACAAACTGGGATTAGATACCCCACTATGCTCAGCCATAAACCTAGACGTTTAATCACAACAAACGTCCGCCAGGGTACTACGAGCGTCAGCTTAAAACCCAAAGGACTTGGCGGTGCCTTAGACCCCCCTAGAGGAGCCTGTCCTAGAACCGATAACCCCCGTTAAACCTCACCACTTTTAGTCATCCCCGCCTATATACCGCCGTCGTCAGCTTACCCTGTGAAGGCTTAATAGTAAGCAAAGTGGGCACAGCCCAAAACGTCAGGTCGAGGTGTAGCGTACGAAGTGGGAAGAGATGGGCTACATTTTCTATAATAGAATAAAACGAATAGCATCATGAAAACTTAATGCTTGAAGGAGGATTTAGTAGTAAGAAGGAAATAGAGTGTCCTTTTGAACCCGGCTCTGAGGCGCGTACACACCGCCCGTCACTCTCCCCTGTAATAGCAATCAATGTAAATAACAACAAAGCACCAACAAGGGGAGGCAAGTCGTAACATGGTAAGTGTACCGGAAGGTGCACTTGGATCAAACCCAGGGCGTGGCTGAGATAGTTAAGCACCTCCCTTACACCGAGAAGACATCCATGCGAGCTGGATCGCCCTGAGCCAAACAGCTAGCTTAACAACTCAAACAACTGAACAACATAGATAAAACAACAAAACCTTAAAAAATTAACCAAACCATTTTTCCACCTTAGTACGGGCGACGGAAAAGGACACATTAAGCAATAGAAAAAGTACCGCAAGGGAAAGCTGAAAAAGAAATGAAACAACCCATATAAGCACCACAAAGCAGAGACACAACCTCGTACCTTTTGCATCATGATTTAGCCAGAACCCCCAAGCAAAGAGACCTTTAGTTTGTAACCCCGAAACCAAGTGAGCTACCCCGGGCCCGCCAACATGGGCTAACCCATCTCTGTGGCAAAAGAGTGGGGGGAGCCCCGGGTAGAGGTGATAGACCTACCGAACTTGGTGATAGCTGGTTGTCTGGGAAATGAATAGAAGTTCAGCCTCGTATCCCTTAAGTTAAATAAGAAATACTCTAACACAACACAAAAAGAGAAGCATGAGAGTTAGTCAGAGGGGGTACAGCCCCTCTGATAAAGAATACAACCTTAGCAGGAGGATAAGGATCATACTTAACAAAACACGTCGTCTCAGTGGGCCCAAAAGCAGCCATCTGGCCAGAAAGCGTTAAAGCTCAAACGACACAAAGTTTATTATTCTGATAAACAATCCCACTCCCCTAAAATTACCAGACTATTCCATGCCCCCATGGAAGAAACTATGCTAAAATGAGTAACAAGGGGGCCATGGCCCCCTCCCGGCACAAGTGTAAGCCAGACCGGACCCACCGCTGGCGATTAACGAACCCAAAAAAAGAGGGAAGCATGAAAGACAAAAAAACCAAGAAAACCCCATGTTCTAATAATCGTTACCCCCACACTGGAGTGCCTCCAGGAAAGACTAAAAGAAAAGGAAGGAACTCGGCAAACATAAGCCTCGCCTGTTTACCAAAAACATCGCCTCCTGCAAACCCCGAAGTATAGGAGGTCCAGCCTGCCCAGTGACCACAAGTTCAACGGCCGCGGTATTTTGACCGTGCAAAGGTAGCGCAATCACTTGTCTTTTAAATAAAGACCTGTATGAATGGCCAAACGAGGGCTTAACTGTCTCCCCTTTCAAGTCAGTGAAATTGATCTGCCCGTGCAGAAGCGGACATAAACCTACAAGACGAGAAGACCCTTTGGAGCTTAAGGTACAAACCCAACCACGTCAAGCAACCACATAAACGGCATAAAATTAGTGAGTACTGGAATTTTACCTTCGGTTGGGGCGACCACGGAGAAAAAAAGATCCTCCGAGCGGACTGAGCCAACAAGCTTAAAACTAAGAAAAACATTTCTAAGTCACAGAAAATCTGACCAAACATGATCCGGCCTATAAGGCCGATCAACGGACCAAGTTACCCCAGGGATAACAGCGCAATCCTCTCCCAGAGTCCATATCGACGAGGGGGTTTACGACCTCGATGTTGGATCAGGACATCCTAATGGTGCAGCCGCTATTAAGGGTTCGTTTGTTCAACGATTAAAGTCCTACGTGATCTGAGTTCAGACCGGAGTAATCCAGGTCAGTTTCTATCTGTAACGTTACTTTTCCTAGTACGAAAGGACCGGAAAAGAAGGGCCAACACTAAAAGTGCGCCCTACCCCTAATTAATGAAGCCAACTAAATTAAACAAAGGGAGAACCCCCCCCTGCCGCCAAAATAAGGCCACACTAAGATGGCAGAGCATGGTAATTGCAAAAGGCCTAAGCCCTTTCAGCCAGGGGTTCAAATCCTCTTCTTAGTTTATGCTAAACACTCTACTCACCCACCTCATCAACCCCCTTGCGTACATTATCCCAGTACTACTAGCCGTGGCATTCTTAACCCTCCTTGAACGAAAAGTGTTAGGCTATATGCAACTACGAAAAGGCCCAAATATCGTAGGACCCTACGGGCTACTTCAACCCATCGCTGACGGAGTCAAACTATTTATTAAAGAACCAATCCGACCCTCAACAGCATCCCCCCTACTATTTTTAGTGGCCCCAATACTAGCCCTCACACTAGCCATGACCCTATGAGCACCAATACCGATACCACACCCAATCATTGACCTTAACCTAGGGGTCCTATTTATTCTCGCACTATCCAGCCTCGCAGTGTATTCAATTTTAGGGTCAGGCTGAGCATCAAACTCGAAATACGCCCTCATCGGGGCCCTACGAGCCGTGGCCCAAACAATCTCTTATGAGGTAAGTCTAGGGCTTATTCTCCTATCAGTTATTATTTTTTCCGGGGGCTACACACTCCAAACATTTAACACTACTCAAGAGGCCATCTGACTCCTCCTCCCAGCGTGACCCCTAGCCGCAATATGGTACATTTCAACACTAGCAGAGACTAATCGTGCCCCATTCGACTTAACAGAGGGAGAATCTGAGCTAGTCTCAGGATTTAACGTAGAATACGCTGGGGGACCATTTGCCCTATTTTTCCTGGCCGAATATGCCAACATCCTACTAATAAACACCCTCTCCGCTATCCTGTTCCTTGGGGCCTCCCACGTACCTGCCATCCCAGAACTAACAACAATTAACCTAATAACTAAGGCTGCACTTCTCTCCATCGTCTTCCTTTGGGTCCGAGCCTCCTACCCCCGGTTTCGCTACGACCAGCTTATACATCTGGTATGAAAAAACTTCCTTCCGCTCACCCTAGCCCTGGTACTTTGACACACTGCCCTACCAATTGCATTTGCAGGACTCCCGCCCCAACTCTAACGAATTAAGGAACCGTGCCTGAATGCCTAAGGACCACTTTGATAGAGTGGCACATGAGGGTTAAAACCCCTCCAGTTCCTAGAAAGAAGGGAATCGAACCCATACTCAGGAGATCAAAACCCCAGGTGCTTCCACTACACCACTCTCTAAGACAAGGTCAGCTAATTAAGCTTTCGGGCCCATACCCCGAACATGACGGTTAAAATCCCTCCCTTGTCAATGAACCCCTACGTACTCACAATCCTTATCTCAAGCCTGGGATTAGGCACCACCCTAACTTTTGCCAGCTCCCACTGACTGCTTGCCTGAATAGGACTAGAAATCAACACTCTAGCAATTTTACCCCTAATAGCGCAACAGCACCACCCACGAGCAGTAGAAGCAACCACTAAGTACTTCCTCACTCAGGCCACCGCAGCAGCAATAATTCTATTTGCAGCCACCACAAATGCGTGAGCAACCGGAGAATGAGACATTAATAACCTAACCCACCCTCTTGCCTCCTCCTTAACCATTATGGCTCTGGCCCTAAAAGTGGGGCTCGCACCAATACACTTCTGGATGCCAGAAGTCCTACAAGGACTTGACCTAACTACGGGGCTAATTTTATCCACATGACAAAAACTAGCCCCCTTTGCCCTTATCATCCAGATAGCCCCCAATACCAGCCCGACACTACTCACAACCCTCGGACTCCTCTCAACACTAATTGGAGGCTGGGGAGGACTAAACCAAACACAGCTGCGTAAAATTATGGCTTACTCCTCAATCGCACACATGGGATGAATAATTATTATTTTACAATACACCCCCCAACTAACCTTAATCGCCCTAGGACTTTACATCTTCATAACATCCGCAGCATTTTTATCACTAAAAATAGCATCAGCCACAAAAATAAACACTTTAACAGCAACATGATCAAAAAGCCCCATCCTGGCATCAACTACGGCCCTAGCCCTACTGTCCCTAGGGGGTCTCCCCCCTCTAACAGGGTTTATGCCAAAATGACTGATCCTGCAAGAACTAACTAAACAAGACCTCTCAGCCACCGCAACTATTATAGCCCTGGCCGCCCTACTAAGCCTGTACTTCTACCTACGACTCTGCTACGCAATAACCCTTACTATCTACCCCAACACAACAAATGCCTCAACACCATGACGCACTAACACAACACAAACAACACTTGCCTCAGCCCTGATAATGATTGCAGCCCTGGGACTATTACCACTCACCCCCGCCCTCCTAGCATTATTTTACTAGGGACTTAGGATAACACAAGACCAAGAGCCTTCAAAGCTCTAAGTAGGAGTGAAAATCTCCTAGCCCCTGCTTAAGACCTGCGGGACTCTATCCCACATCTTCTGAATGCAAATCAGACACTTTAATTAAGCTAAGGCCTTTCTAGATGAGAAGGCCTCGATCCTACAAACTCTCAGTTAACAGCTAAGCGCTCAAGCCAGCGAGCATTCATCTACCTTTCCCGCCGTTAGCGGAGTAAGGCGGGAAAGCCCCGGCAGATGTTAATCTGCGTCTTTAGATTTGCAATCTAATGTATTCTCTACCACGAGACTCTGATAGGAAGAGGACTCAAACCTCTATCTTCGGGGCTACAACCCACCACCTATTTCGGCCATCCTACCTGTGGCAATCACGCGCTGATTCTTCTCTACCAACCACAAAGACATTGGCACCCTATATCTTGTATTTGGTGCCTGGGCCGGAATAGTTGGGACCGCCCTTAGCCTGCTTATTCGAGCTGAATTAAACCAACCCGGGGCACTCCTCGGTGATGACCAGATTTATAATGTTATTGTTACCGCACATGCCTTTGTTATAATCTTCTTTATAGTAATGCCGATTCTTATTGGAGGATTTGGCAACTGACTAGTCCCCTTAATGATTGGAGCGCCAGACATGGCATTCCCGCGAATGAATAATATAAGCTTCTGACTACTTCCCCCCTCCTTTCTTCTGCTGTTAGCCTCATCTGGAGTTGAAGCCGGAGCCGGGACAGGATGAACCGTCTACCCCCCCTTGGCCGGAAATCTGGCCCACGCGGGCGCATCAGTAGACCTAACCATCTTTTCTCTTCACCTGGCGGGTGTGTCCTCTATTCTAGGGGCCATCAACTTCATTACAACCACGATTAACATGAAGCCCCCAGCCCTATCCCAGTACCAAACGCCCTTGTTCGTATGAGCCGTCCTAATTACGGCCGTCCTTCTACTACTATCCCTACCAGTTCTTGCCGCTGGAATTACAATGTTGCTAACGGACCGTAATCTTAACACAACATTCTTTGACCCCGCGGGCGGAGGAGACCCCATTTTGTACCAACACCTATTCTGATTCTTTGGGCACCCCGAAGTCTATATTCTGATTCTCCCAGGATTTGGGATCATTTCCCATGTCGTAGCATATTATGCAGGCAAAAAAGAGCCCTTCGGCTATATAGGAATAGTATGAGCAATAATAGCTATCGGCCTCCTAGGATTTATTGTTTGGGCCCACCACATATTTACAGTTGGAATAGACGTGGACACACGAGCATACTTTACGTCTGCAACTATAATCATTGCCATCCCAACCGGTGTAAAAGTCTTTAGCTGACTCGCAACCCTCCACGGGGGCACAATTAAATGAGACACGCCGATGCTATGAGCCCTAGGCTTCATTTTCCTGTTCACAGTGGGGGGACTAACGGGGATCGTGTTATCCAACTCATCACTAGACATCGTCCTTCACGACACATATTATGTAGTAGCCCACTTCCACTATGTTCTCTCAATGGGGGCTGTATTCGCCATCATAGCAGGCTTCGTCCACTGATTCCCCCTATTTACCGGGTTCTCGCTCCACAACACCTGAACAAAAATTCACTTCGGAGTAATATTTATTGGAGTAAACCTCACATTCTTCCCCCAGCACTTCCTGGGCCTAGCAGGAATGCCCCGACGATACTCAGACTACCCAGACGCCTACACACTATGAAACACCGTATCCTCTATTGGGTCACTAATCTCACTAGTAGCGGTAATTATTTTCCTCTTTATCTTATGAGAAGCCTTTGCCTCCAAACGGCAGGTGATATCTGTTGAACTAACCATGACAAATGTAGAATGACTTCATGGGTGCCCCCCACCGTACCACACATTTGAAGAACCGGCATTTGTTCAAGTCCGATCAAATTAACCGAGGAAGGGAGGAATTGAACCCCCATATACTGGTTTCAAGCCAGTCACATAACCGCTCTGCCACTTCCTTATAAGACATTAGTAAACTTGTAAATTACATCACTTTGTCAAGGTGAAATAGTAGGTTAAACTCCTGCATGTCTTAAGCTCTAAGCTTAATGGCACATCCCACACAATTAGGATTCCAAGACGCGGCCTCACCCGTAATAGAAGAACTTCTTCACTTCCATGACCATGCCCTAATAATTGTATTTTTAATTAGCGCCCTAGTACTTTATGTTATTATTACAACCGTCTCAACAAAACTCACTAACATATATATTTTGGACTCACAGGAAATTGAAGTCGTATGAACTGTGTTACCAGCCCTTATCCTCATTTTAATCGCCCTCCCCTCACTACGAATTCTTTACCTTATAGACGAGATTAATGACCCCCACCTAACAATTAAAGCCATGGGGCACCAATGATACTGAAGCTACGAGTATACTGACTATGAAAACTTAAGTTTTGACTCCTACATAATTCCCACCCAAGACCTAACTCCCGGGCAATTCCGGCTACTAGAAACAGACCACCGAATGGTTATCCCCATAGAATCCCCCATTCGCATTCTAGTCTCCGCCGAAGACGTATTACACTCCTGAGCCCTTCCAGCCATGGGGGTAAAAATAGACGCGGTCCCAGGACGCCTTAACCAAACCGCCTTTATTGCCTCCCGCCCCGGGGTATTCTACGGGCAATGCTCAGAAATCTGTGGAGCAAATCATAGTTTTATGCCCATTGTAGTAGAGGCGGTTCCCTTACATCACTTCGAAAACTGGTCCACCCTTATACTAAAAGACGCCTCACTAGGAAGCTAAACTAGGGTAACAGCATTGGCCTTTTAAGCCAAAGATTGGTGCCTCCCAACCACCTCTAGTGAAATGCCTCAACTAAACCCCGCCCCTTGATTTACGATCCTAGTATTTTCATGAATAATTTTTCTCACCATCATCCTCACCAAAGTAATAGGACACACCACGCCAAATGACTCAAACCCCCTAAGTACTGAAAAACACAAGCCCGAATCCTGAGACTGACCATGGCAATAAGCTTCTTCGATCAATTTGCAAGCCCCTCATACATGGGAATCCCCCTAATCGCCGTTGCGATTGCACTGCCCTGAGTACTTTTCCCTCTGCCCTCGCTGCGCTGAGTAAATAACCGCCTTATCACAGTTCAAGGATGACTAATTAATCGCTTTACTAATCAACTTATAATACCCCTTAACGCAGGGGGTCACAAATGAGCCCTCTTACTAGCCTCACTAATAGTATTTTTAATTACCACTAACATACTAGGGCTCTTACCTTACACTTTTACCCCGACCACCCAACTATCCTTAAACATAGGGCTTGCTGTCCCACTATGACTTGCAACAGTCATTATTGGCCTACGTAACCAACCAACAGTTGCACTAGGCCACCTCCTCCCAGAAGGAACCCCCATCCCGCTCATCCCTGTATTAATTATTATCGAAACTATTAGCCTATTTATTCGCCCCCTAGCCCTGGGCGTACGGCTAACAGCTAACCTAACCGCAGGGCACCTTTTAATCCAACTCATTGCCACCGCCGTATTTGTTCTACTTCCAATAATACCAACTGTGGCGATCTTAACAGCCACCGTATTATTCCTTCTTACACTGCTAGAAGTTGCGGTCGCAATAATTCAAGCCTACGTATTTGTACTACTCTTAAGCCTATACCTACAAGAGAACGTTTAATGGCCCACCAAGCACATGCGTATCATATGGTTGATCCAAGCCCATGACCCCTAACCGGCGCAATCGGAGCCCTATTAATGACCTCCGGCTTAGCGATCTGGTTCCACTTTCAATCAGTCACCCTACTGACCCTTGGACTAATTTTATTACTTTTGACCATATACCAATGATGGCGAGACATTATTCGAGAAGGAACCTTTCAAGGCCACCACACTCCCCCCGTTCAAAAAGGCCTACGTTATGGAATAATTCTTTTTATCACCTCTGAAGTATTCTTCTTCCTTGGGTTCTTTTGAGCTTTTTACCACTCAAGCCTGGCACCTACGCCAGAACTCGGAGGATGCTGACCCCCAACAGGCATCACCCCCCTAGACCCATTTGAAGTGCCCCTACTTAACACAGCCGTTCTCCTAGCATCTGGGGTGACAGTAACATGGGCCCACCACAGCCTCATAGAAGGCGAACGAAAACAAGCCATTCAAGCTCTCGCACTCACCATTATTCTAGGTGTTTATTTTACAACCCTACAGGCCATAGAGTATTATGAGGCCCCCTTCACAATCGCAGATGGGGTCTACGGGGCCACCTTTTTTGTGGCAACAGGATTCCACGGCCTCCATGTTATTATCGGATCCTCATTTCTAGCCGTCTGCCTACTCCGTCAAATCCAATATCACTTTACGTCCGAACACCACTTTGGCTTTGAAGCCGCCGCATGATACTGACACTTTGTTGACGTAGTCTGACTATTCTTATACGTATCCATCTACTGATGAGGCTCATAATCTTTCTAGTATTAATGCTAGTACGAGTGACTTCCAATCACCCCGTCTTGGTTGGACCCCAAGGAAAGATAATGAACTTAGTTATTTCTATTTTAGCCATCACAGCAATCCTTTCTTCTATCTTGGCAGTAGTATCATTCTGACTTCCCCAAATAACCCCGGACGCAGAAAAACTATCCCCCTACGAATGCGGCTTTGACCCTCTAGGATCCGCCCGACTCCCTTTTTCTATTCGATTTTTCTTGGTCGCCATTCTATTTCTTCTGTTTGACCTGGAGATTGCCCTCCTCCTCCCCCTCCCCTGAGGGGACCAACTTTACAACCCCGCCGGAACCTTTTTTTGAGCAACCGCCGTCCTTATTTTATTAACACTAGGCCTAATCTATGAATGAGCACAAGGAGGCCTAGAATGAGCAGAATAGGGTATTAGTCTAAAATAAGACCTCTGATTTCGACTCAGAGAACCGTGGTTAAAGTCCACGATCCCCTTATGACACCCGTTCACTTTAGCTTCACCTCAGCATTCATCTTAGGGCTTATGGGCCTTGCATTCCACCGCACCCACCTGCTTTCAGCCCTATTATGCCTAGAGGGGATAATACTATCCTTATTTATTGCACTAGCCCTCTGAGCCCTACAATTTGAATCTACAGGATTCTCCACAGCACCCATATTACTTCTAGCATTTTCCGCCTGTGAAGCAAGTGCAGGCCTAGCCCTCTTAGTCGCCACAGCCCGCACCCACGGAACTGACCGCCTGCAAAACCTCAATCTCCTACAATGCTAAAAGTTTTAATCCCTACAATCATGCTATTTCCAACAATTTGACTAACATCCCCCAAATGACTGTGACCAACAACAACTGCCCACGGGCTACTAATCGCCCTAGTCAGCCTTACTTGACTAAAGTGATCGTCAGAGGTCGGATGGGCTACCTCCAACCTTTACTTAGCCTCAGACCCCCTATCTACACCCCTCCTTGTCCTCACATGCTGACTACTCCCCCTAATAATCCTAGCTAGCCAAAATCACATCACACCTGAGCCCATTGTCCGTCAACGCCTCTATATCACCCTGCTAACCTCCCTCCAAACCTTCCTCATTATAGCCTTCGGCGCTACCGAAATTATTATATTCTATATCATGTTTGAAGCCACGCTCATCCCCACCCTAATCATTATTACCCGCTGAGGAAACCAAACCGAGCGCCTAAACGCAGGGACCTACTTCTTATTCTATACACTAGCAGGCTCTCTGCCGTTACTCGTGGCCCTCCTCCTTCTGCAACAGACAACCGGAACCCTGTCCCTACTGATCCTCCAACATTCCCAACCCCTGGCCCTAACCTCCTGAGGACATAAAATCTGATGGGCCGGGTGCCTAATTGCTTTTTTAGTTAAAATACCCCTATATGGAGTACACCTATGACTCCCTAAAGCCCACGTAGAGGCCCCCGTAGCCGGGTCTATAGTACTAGCCGCAGTACTTCTTAAGCTTGGGGGCTACGGCATAATACGGATAATAGTAGTACTAGACCCCCTGTCTAAAGAACTGGCCTACCCCTTTATTATCCTAGCCCTATGGGGCATTATCATGACCGGATCTATCTGCCTGCGCCAAACAGACCTAAAATCTCTAATCGCCTACTCCTCAGTCAGCCACATGGGGTTAGTCGCAGGGGGCATTCTTATCCAGACCCCTTGAGGATTTACCGGAGCAATTATTTTGATAATTGCCCACGGCCTTGTATCCTCTGCACTATTTTGTCTAGCTAACACCGCCTATGAACGAACCCACAGCCGAACCATGATTCTTGCACGAGGCCTACAAATAATCTTTCCTTTAACAGCAGTCTGGTGATTTATTGCCAACTTAGCCAACCTGGCACTGCCCCCCCTTCCCAACCTCATGGGGGAGCTTATAATTATTACCACACTATTTAATTGATCACCACTAACCATCATTCTCACAGGAACAGGGACACTTATCACAGCCGGCTACTCCCTCTACCTGTTTTTAATATCACAACGAGGCCCAGCCCCCGAACACATCGTAGGGCTACCCCCGTTCCACACCCGAGAGCACCTACTTATAACTCTTCACCTCACTCCAGTCCTCCTTTTAGTGACAAAACCGGAGATCATGTGAGGCTGATGTTACTAGTAAGCATAGTTTAACTTAAAACATTAGATTGTGATTCTAAAAATGGAAGTTAAAATCCTCCTACTCACCGAGAAAGGCCCGAAGCAATAAGCACTGCTAATACTTATAACCCACGGTTAAATTCCGTGGCTCTCTCGCGCTTCTAAAGGATAACAGCTCATCCATTGGTCTTAGGAACCAAAAACTCTTGGTGCAAATCCAAGTGGAAGCTATGCATCCAACACCTCTGATTCTATCCTCATCGTTATTGCTAGTTATTATTATTCTAATCTACCCCCTACTTACATCGCTAAGCCCCAACCCACAAAACCCGAAATGAGCAACCTCTCATGTTAAAACTGCTGTAAGCTCTGCATTTCTTATTAGCCTCCTGCCCCTAGCAGTATTCCTAGACCAGGGAACCGAAACCATCGTAACAAACTGACACTGAATAAATACCACAACATTTGACATCAACATTAGCTTTAAATTTGACTACTACTCCCTCGTCTTTACCCCTATCGCCCTCTATGTAACTTGATCAATCCTTGAGTTTGCCTCCTGATATATGCACGCCGACCCCCATATTAACCGCTTCTTTAAATATTTGTTAACATTCTTGGTCGCCATAATTACCCTAGTTACAGCCAACAACATATTTCAACTTTTTATTGGCTGAGAAGGCGTTGGTATTATATCCTTCCTCCTCATCGGCTGGTGGTACGGGCGAGCTGATGCCAACACAGCGGCCCTGCAGGCCGTAATCTACAACCGAGTAGGTGACATTGGACTAATTATAAGCATAGCCTGGCTCGCAATAAACTTAAACTCATGAGAAATCCAACAAATCTTTTTCTTATCCAAAGACTTTGACATAACCCTGCCTCTAATCGGCCTAATCCTAGCAGCAACCGGAAAATCCGCCCAATTTGGGCTCCACCCATGACTGCCAGCCGCCATGGAAGGCCCTACACCAGTCTCTGCCCTACTTCACTCCAGCACAATAGTCGTAGCCGGCATCTTCCTTCTCATCCGCTTACACCCGACTATAGAAAACAACCAATTGGCCCTAACTACCTGCCTGTGCCTCGGAGCTCTAACCACCCTATTTACTGCTGCCTGCGCCCTAACCCAAAATGATATCAAAAAAATCGTGGCCTTCTCTACATCAAGCCAACTCGGACTAATAATAGTTACGATCGGCCTTAACCAGCCACAACTAGCATTCCTTCACATCTGCACACACGCCTTCTTTAAGGCCATACTATTCCTCTGCTCCGGGTCAATTATTCACAGCCTTAATGACGAACAAGACATTCGAAAAATGGGAGGCCTACAAAATCTCCTACCCTTTACATCAACTTGCCTTACTATCGGAAGCCTGGCACTCACAGGGACCCCCTTCCTAGCAGGGTTCTTCTCAAAAGATGCCATTATTGAAGCCATGAACACCTCTTACCTAAACGCCTGGGCCCTCACCCTAACCCTCATCGCCACCTCTTTCACCGCTGTCTACAGCTTCCGAATCGTTTTCTTTGTCTCCATGGGAACCCCCCGATTTCTGCCCCTCTCCCCCATTAACGAAAATAATCCAGCAGTAATTAACCCAATCAAGCGGCTCGCCTGAGGGAGCATTATTGCAGGACTTATCATCACCTCAAACCTACTACCCCCCAAATCCCCAATCATAACTATACCCCCGACCCTTAAAATAGCCGCCCTCACGGTGACAGCCATCGGACTATTTACAGCCATAGAACTAGCCGCACTTACAAGTAAACAGTATAAAACAAACCCAATCACTCAAATACACCACTTTTCAAATATGCTAGGGTTCTTTCCTTCTATTATACACCGGCTAATCCCCAAACTAAACCTAGCCCTGGGCCAATTAGCAGCAACCCAAATAGTAGACCAGACATGATTTGAAGCCGCCGGCCCAAAGGGGGCATCTTCCGCCCAGGTCAAAATGGCTAAAATCACCAGCGACGCTCAACGAGGAATAATTAAAACCTACCTAACAATTTTCCTACTGACCACAGCCCTAGCCACCCTTTTAGCCACAATTTAGACTGCGCGAATAGTGCCCCGACTTAAACCTCGAGTCAGCTCCAGCACCACAAACAATGTCAAAAGCAACACCCAGGCACAAATAACTAACATGCCACCCCCATACGAATACATCTCAGCCACCCCACTAGTATCCCCACGCAGCACAGAAAACTCTTTAAGCCCGTCAATAACAACTCAAGACCCCTCATACCAACCTTCCCAAAAAACACCAACCATAATCCCGACCCCCAACAAATAAATTATAACGTACCCAACCACGGACCGATCACCCCAAGCTTCCGGAAAAGGCTCAGCGGCCAAGGCTGCCGAATAAGCAAACACTACGAGCATCCCTCCCAGATAAATCAAAAAAAGAACTAAAGACAAAAAAGACCCCCCATGGCCAACCAACACCCCACACCCGACCCCAGCCGCCACCACCAAGCCAAGAGCAGCAAAATAAGGTGCGGGATTTGAGGCCACAGCAATCAAACCAACAATTAAAGCTATAAGCAATAAAGATACAAGATAAGTCATAATTCTCACCCGGATTCTAACCGAGACCAGCGACTTGAAGAACCGCCGTTGTTATTCAACTATAAGAACCCTTAATGGCAAGCCTACGTAAAACCCACCCCTTGATTAAAATTGCTAACGACGCCCTAGTCGATCTCCCAGCCCCCTCAAACATCTCAGTATGATGAAACTTTGGCTCTCTACTCGGACTCTGCCTAATCACCCAAATCCTAACTGGGCTATTTTTAGCAATACACTATACCTCCGATATTTCTACGGCCTTCTCTTCCGTTGCCCACATCTGCCGAGACGTCAACTACGGATGATTAATTCGAAACATCCATGCCAACGGCGCATCATTCTTTTTTATCTGCCTTTACCTCCACATCGCTCGAGGCCTTTACTATGGGTCGTATCTTTATAAAGAAACCTGAAACATCGGAGTCATCTTATTTCTTTTAGTAATGATAACAGCCTTCGTGGGCTATGTCCTCCCATGAGGCCAAATATCCTTCTGAGGCGCCACAGTAATTACTAACCTTCTTTCGGCGGTCCCCTACGTAGGAGACATGCTAGTCCAATGAATTTGGGGGGGGTTCTCAGTAGACAATGCAACCTTAACACGGTTCTTCGCCTTCCACTTCCTATTCCCCTTCATTGTTGCCGCAGTGACTATCTTACATCTACTGTTCCTTCACGAGACGGGCTCCAATAACCCCGCAGGCCTAAACTCCGACGCAGACAAAATTTCCTTTCACCCGTACTTCTCCTACAAGGACCTCCTAGGATTCGTAATTATACTACTAGGACTTACCACCCTAGCACTATTCTCCCCCAACCTCCTGGGAGACCCAGAAAACTTTACCCCAGCAAACCCACTAGTCACACCCCCGCACATCAAACCCGAGTGATACTTCCTATTCGCCTATGCCATCCTACGGTCAATTCCCAACAAACTAGGAGGCGTTCTAGCACTTCTATTTTCCATCCTGGTACTAATAGTTGTACCAATCCTCCACACGTCCAAGCAACGAGGACTTACGTTCCGGCCAATCACTCAATTTTTATTCTGAGCCCTAGTTGCGGACATAATTATCTTAACTTGAATTGGGGGCATGCCAGTCGAGCACCCATACATCATTATCGGACAAATTGCGTCTGTTCTTTATTTTGCCCTATTCCTCACCTTAATCCCTCTAGCAGGATGGTTAGAAAATAAAGCCCTAGAATGAGTCTGCCCTAGTAGCTTAGTATGAAAGCATCGGTCTTGTAATCCGAAGATTGGAGGTTAAAACCCCCCCTAGCGCCAGAAAAAAGAGATTCTAACTCTCACCCCTGGCTCCCAAAGCCAGAATTCTAAACTAAACTATTTTCTGAATGCTGCCGGTATGGTATAGTACATATTATGCATAATATTACATATATGTAATATCACCATTGGATTATTTAGACCATAAAGCAGGTACATTACTATGTATGTAGAATGACATAAATTTAAAACTCCCATATATTTTTTTAGACCTGGGTAATCGAATAATCCCCATAAAGCCCTAATCAACATTTTCTTTGAATAACTTTGCCCACATTTTCAAAGTAATAATAATGTAGTAAGAAACCACCAACCAGTTTATATAAAGGTTAATTCTGCATGATAGTGTCAAGGACAAAAATTGTGAGGGTCACACTTAGTGAACTATTACTGGCATCTGGTTCCTATTTCAGGAACATTATATAAAATATCCTCTAATTATTATTTATACTGGCATATTGATGGTGTAGTGCATACGACTCGTTACCCACCATGCCGAGCATTCTCTTAAAGGCATAAAGTTATTTTTTTCCGATCACTTTCATATACATCCCGGAATGCAGCGCCACTGTTTAATTAAGGTTGAACATATATTATTTCAAGTAATATAAGTGAATGATAGAATGACATAACTTAAGAATTACATATGTTTATCTCAAGTGCATAAGACATTCCTGTTCAACTCACCCCTATACTATATACCCCCCGTTTTTGCGCGACAAACCCCCTTACCCCCTTACACCTGGCAATTCCTGTATCCTTGTCAAACCCCGAAACCAAGGAGGGCTGCCGGGTGTACCAAAGCCAGCAAGTTGTGATGGGGGCCGGCTTATGCCACCGCATGTATATATATATGATACATAACAAATATTAAACTTAAATTTACAAGCCTAAAATTTAGTATTAAAAAAGTATTAAATAATCTCAATACTAATATTTCAAAGTTATATTA